TGGTCCAAGGAAATCAAAGGCCCGCTTCCACGATTTCATCTATATCGAATCTTAATATCAGAATAGCTTATATAGTCATGATTCAATTCAGATCCACTGCACTTACTTTTGATTGATTTCTCATTTTTCGGATCTGATTGGAACCGATGACTTACGCCTATTTCTTAGGGCGTTTAAAGAGCGCGACTCTACCGCTTAGTTAAAAAGGTCCATTTGATTCAATTCATGAATTAGCCCACTATGAGTTTACTGCATTTGCATTTATAAATATATTAAATTATAGATTTTTTATGATAATTATTTATATAATAAATAATAATATAGTATATCATTCGTGTCTCTGTTACAACACGGCGAAACAAAAAGGTTCGAATGAAATCCAATGAGAAAAAATAATAAGAATTTTTAGGCTGTATACCTAATTTTCCTGGGATTGTAGTTCAATCGGTCAGAGCACCGCCCTGTCAAGGCGGAAGCTGCGGGTTCGAGCCCCGTCAGTCCCGACCTAGGATCCGATGAATCGATCAATTCATCTCTCCATTATCTGTGAAAGGGGGCAAAGAGTAGGATATAATTCCCAGCAGGAGAATCCTTCTTTCGTTTCGCATTTCTCATCGGACAAATCAAGTCAAGGAATCAAAATAAGAATAACGAGTACCGATTGATGGGGGAGAGTTACTATTACACAAGAAGACTGATAAGATCTCATCTATTAAATATCTATATAATGCTTTTAATGCTCATCCCTTAGCGCAAACACTAAGCAAGTAAACTACTTTCCTTTAAAGCTTTCGTTTCAGCGATTTCTTCCACCAAGATACCCTCCTAATTTTGAAGAAGCCCTCAATCAGGGAAGAAAGCTATGATAGAAGAAATAGAGGCTCTAAAGAAGAACGACACTTGGGAACTGATCACGTTACCAAGAGGCAAACGTACGGTTGGCTGCAGGTGGGTCCCTGAAACACAAAGCTGATGGCTCCATCGAGAGGGCTCGTATTGTGGCGAAAGGTTTCACACAAACCTATAGCATCGATTATCTCGAGACGTTTGCTCTTGTGGCCAAACTAAACTCAATTCCATACGAGTCATTCTGTCAGTTGCAGCTAACAGATCTTGGCCACTGCATCAGCTCGATGTCAAAAGGGCCTTTCTTCATGGAGACCTCCACCAGGTTTTCGAGCTCAGGGGGAGGAAGGGAAAGTTTTCAGGTGAAAAAAGGCGATATATGGTCTCAAGCAGTCTCCTCGGGCTTGGTTCGAGATATGAAGTTTGGTTATGACGAAGATCGATGGGTTTCCAGAGAAGCAATGCTGATCATTCCGTGTTCATAAAAAGGAGAAAAGAGGAAACTACTGTTCTCCTAGTGTACTCAGTTTAGAACTCTAAATTAACTAAATTTATATATTAGTAAGAACTGCAGCTAGTAAGCAAGTCGAGTAATACAGCTATTATTAAGTCGAGCGAGCTTTCGCTAATACTAATCAAAGACGAAAAGCTAAGGTCAGAATTCGCATAGAGATGATAGGCGCTTATCGTGGAGCGCGGTAGTCTCCCTTAAAACCGCTACCGATTCTTGAACAGAAAGCGGTATGCTTGCGAAGACCATTTCTGGTCTATCCGTGTTAATGAAATCCATCCCGTGAAACGCTAAGCGAGTAAACTACCTTACACATGGTAAAAAATTCCTGCAAAGAAGTGGTTGCTTCTCTCATAGGAAAAGAGTCCGATAAGTATCCCTTAGTCTGAGCAGCTTGTTCCTTTGGAACGTTAGCATCATCTTTGGATTTCAGTCAAACAAGGAATATATTAGACTCCATCTTGTTTATGAGTTCATGATCAGGCCGAGAGATAATAGGCATAATAGCCTGAATACCAAAATTATCAACATTGGAATTGTTAGCAGCCGGAGATGGGTCAATGGCTTCTACTATTACCTGATGAGAAGAATCAACCCTTAACCGGCAATCATGAGAAGGGGTGCTGGTTGAAGGATCAGCAGAAATCTGTATGTGCTGAGAAGTTTCTTTATTAACAGAAAAAAGATTCTGCTCCGTCTGATTGTCCGCAGTATTGTTTGGAAGATTCTATGTATTATCAAAAGATGATTGGATGGTGTTGCCCGTTGGCCTTTCGTCCTTTCCTGAGGTACGTTGTTCTTATTTGTGACACCCATATGGTTTGTGTCTGACCCAGCATAGTGCTTTTCTTGCCGTTGTTCATTCTTCTTTGAAGCCGAAAAATTATAGTGAGGCAGCAAGGATCCCTCAGTGGCAGCAGGCCATGTCTGAGGAATTGCCAGTCTTGCGGAAGACGTCGTTCATTACCTTATCAGATAGAGAGGGGCTCAAACCTCTTCCTGACGGAAATACCACCATTGAGGGAAATTCAGACTCACTCTTGGTATCGATTCTGAGAAGACTTTTGCCCCGCCGGCAAGGGTTACTTTTGTACGGGCTCTGATTGCAGTTGTTGCCACGGTGAGAAAGTAGTCTTTGTTCCGGGAATGCTTTTCAGAAAGGAAAACTACGGAAAGCACCTTAAAAACTAATGGAGATCCGACTGATGTGATAGTTCCAGTTTCTGCACTCCAGAAGCAAGCAACGGACAGTTTACACAGATGCGACAGGAGAGGCAATAGAGGACCGGGTTGGCCCCTTTCCGACAGATAGAGATAACACTGATTTACTGGATACAGGAGACTTTCCAGTTTCCGGATGACCTAAAAATTCGCTACTAAAAGAAGGCCGATATGCGCCTATTTATTACCGGATTCCAACCGTCCATAGGAAATAAGTACTTATACTTTATACATACGTCTTTTCATTCTTCAGAGCCTACTCTTGCTGGAGTTGTGGCTGGGTCAGATTCCATAACCTCTGCTAATCTCCGAGCTGCCTTTCCTTCGGCTTGTAACAAGCGCGAGGCCATTATTTGATCGTTTACGGCCTTCGGCTATTTATTTGATGGACGTGTGCCCTATTGGAGCCGCGGCCTTACTTCTTAGTCAGATTTTGATAAAAAATGGTGGGGGTTTCCCTGAATCGCCTATAGTAAGGAGCTATGAGGCCCTTCCCTTCTCCTAACTCTCTCCATTCCCGGTGGAGAATCCCCATGTTGAAAATAACCGCGTTACCATTATAGACAGCATGGCCAAGAATGGAGACTCTCATATTAGTTCAAAATTAAGGTCTTCCTCTGGGCGGGCGGACCCTCTTTCTTTTATTGTATTGCTGCCATGCGTAAGAAAGAGATAACGGTGATTTCTGAAAAAACTCGGACTTAGGGCACGATCGTTTCATTTGTATTCATCCGGAAAGAAGAGCTGGTGGTATTTTGGACTAAACAGGTAAAGATTTCTGAACCCCTTTTAATATCTAAACTTAGACTTAGACAAAAAAAATTTTGTTTTATAGCAGAGCGTCTGGCCACACTTGCTAATGGCGATTGGAGAGTTTTAGTGAGACTACGGTGAATCATCTCACTAGAGATAAATCTGATCAAAATCCTTAGCGTTTCACACTAAGCAAGTAAACTACCTTCACCCCAGAACTAATAATGGAGAATGGTAATCCAACTGATTTACGACTATACCAGGAATAATTGGCTGCTTAAGACCGGAATTTATCTAACGCTTAACAAGATTCGATTCGCGCTAAAAAAAGACTAAAATGGCTGTACAGGGCCAATCTAGTAGTTTGGTACCTTTGCCATACGGTAGGGCAAGAGACCTGTTCGTGAGCTCGGGAAGTTTGATGAACTACTGGCAAGGTTTCATTTGTAAGCACATCACTTTCGGGCGAGATCCTTACCGCTTGGCGGAACAGAGCGGCGTGGGGCAGATATAAAGGCAGCAACCTGGATTTGACCATAGCGTTGAGCTGGGCCAGCAACCCACAGTACATCGATATGCGTAATTCATTAATTATGTGAGGGCACTTGGGATATCATAAAGATAGTTCTATCCTGTCACTGGCCTCCCATAAGTGACATCGTTCCAGCAGGAGGAAATTGGCGGATGAACAAACATAGAGTGAGTAATATATGTTGTCCGATCTTTCAGACAGATACGACCCTCCAGAGGAGCCATCCCGAAGAGCCGAGAGATGGCATCCTCTTCAATCTCAATCCGCTTCTCTTTTCCTTTGTCCTTGGCTACTGGGGGTTGACGTTCGGGTAGTGTCTTCCCTTTTCTGAGTTGCATCTGGTCTACCACCTTAGGCTTTTCTTCTTATTGTGGGAAGTTAAGCTCTTCATCTGAGTTGCTCCCTAAGCCTACTATGTTACAGGTGCTGGGTCCTCTGTTCGTGAAGGATCCTTGTAGAAATTTGGAGCAAGGATAATGTTCCCCTGATTTATTTTGTTCCGGATCCACGACTTCAAAGTGTAGCAGATCTCGAGAGTGTGACCCAGACGTCTGTGGTAAGGGCAGTAATTTAGATTGTCCGTCATGTCTGCCTGTTCAGGGACGGTGATTGGGGGAAGTTCTAGTCCAGCCCTTAAGGCATGGGCAAAGATAATGCCAACCTTCTCTTTTTTGAAGACAAAGTCATCGTCATTCTCGCTGAGATAGAGTCGGCTTTATTTGGCAGAGTAGGCAAAGGAGTTGCCTCTCATCTGCCGGACATCCCTTTCCTTTTCTGGTCATCTAACTTTCACTTTCAAGTCTGTTGGGAACAGGTTTCGCCTTTCTCATCGGGCCTTGGCTTTAGGAGGTTTTTTGGAATGTTCTTGGTAGGCCCCCCTTCAATTACCTGCATTAAGAGATTTAGGGGATCCCATTAAACCTGTGAAACATTCCACGTTCTCACTTAAGTTGGCAAGCGCAAGCCCAAACAAAGCAAACCTCCTTTTTCATTTCGGCTGATTCAACCGAGATTGAGTTGCCTTTCCTTTGCTCTTTCTTTGCCCCCTGCCTACTTTCTTCGGATCGTTCTGACGATGCTTATTCTTTTTGATATAACCTCGTCTCAAGGGCCGCCTGCATAGCAATCAATCGTCGTTGGCGCTTCCTACTCCTTCGGCTAACACGAGTGCTCCATTCTCCTTGAATATATCTTTCATCATATTTTGAGTCTTCCTTGCTCTTCCGATGCTAGAACTAAATAGGCTATGCTTGGCGAGATCTCAGCTATCGGGCAAAGAATATCTCCAACTATTACAAGGATTTGAGGTGACCACAGGTTGCTTAGGACAATCTAAAACTCTTTTTTTTGGAAAGGAGGATTTCGGCTTCTTCATTCCCGAGTGCCAATTCGATCTTGCGGTTGCCCCCCCTCGTTTGGGGCCACCTCTGGATAAAGCCATCTTTCAATCCACGTGGATGAGTTTGATGGGGTTGAAGAGGGGGCCGGTGGGGCTACTTGGGACGGCCCAGCTTCAGAGAAGGCGACTGCATTGGCGGGCGGCACAGTCCCTGATTCGATGGGCAGCGGTGGAGCTTGACGCCCAGGAGTCTGATTTACTTCTATCTCTGATGATAAAGTGAGGTACTTTCGCCAACTACCCGAGTCCGATTCAGAATTTTGTATTGAAGAGGGGCCGGCATCACCCCTGTGCGGCCCTTGGTTAACTGTCTCGTTTCCTCCCGTCATATTCATTATCGTTCCGTCAAAGATCCCGAAAGCGGCTAGAAAAAAAAACCAAAAGGAGCCATCCTTCACGGGCTAAGCCCCTACTCAACAGGACTTTTCTCCCAAGAGAGAACCCCATTTTCGAAAGTAGGGACTGAAAAAAATCCATTGAGCCGAGTTTCAGACAAAAAAGATAGAAAAGACTGGACACTGTTGCTACAAAGAGGAAAGGCATCGCAGCCTTTGGCCCTATCTTAAGAAGCGATCGAAATAACTCTTGCATGTTCACAGCAGTTAAGTAAATCAGCTTCCACCACCACAACCTCAGCGGTCATGATGACAACATCCCCCGCAATTCAACTTGAGGGTTACCAGTCAAGGTATATTAAGGATTGGGGCTTCCGCAACACCCCATGGGGAGCCATACAAAAAAAGTATGACCACCGCTTCTTAAAGAAAGACCAAATCCGCATTTCAAAAGCCTGGGATCCTGTCCCTTGGACTACTTTAGTAAAGGGAGAATGGCAACTGGGCCCTGCAGTGGTAGAACCTGGTGAACCGGACGTACTAAAAAGAAACCTTTTCTTCTCTTACGAAATTCCTGACTAGTCGTAGTTAGCCTAAGGACCAGAATAAGAGGTTTCGGCGTATCGGGGCTGCTAGGCTCCTTTCTCATGGGAGGGGTTCGCATCCAACTCTTCTCGATACCCGGTCATTGGCACCATCTTCTAACTCGTTAAGCGTAAATAGCCTATATAAGATAACTCTGATCGTCTCCTACTTCTAACTCAAGTTATTAGCCCCCTACTGACTACCGTGGCAGGAGAAGCCGCGAAGTAATTTAATAGCTCGACTGAGACGGTTACGAAGTAAAGGCGCTCGACTCTGACAAGAAGAGACTACGCAGTAGTGTGGCGTGGTTGGTTTTGGATCTCTAGCACCACGACTTTTGTTTCAGAACACCTTGGGTGATGAGGCACACAAAGGGTCAGGGGAGGCCAGACGTACCGGGCTAAGGGTCCGCGGGAAGACCTTATGAACAAAATAAAGAATCAGTGAAGCGAAACTTCCGAGTGACGAAGTAGCTCGACCGTGAGTGAGAGGCGAACCGTGTAAAAGTAGGGTTCCTAAGCAAACGAAGGTGGACAACGGAAGGGTTGGGGCTTATACTCCAACAGGTATTTCCATGGCTAGAAAGGCTTCTTCAATCCAGCCGTACCTTACCCATGATCGACCCGGGGCTTTTGAGCGAGCAAGCCACTTCTCGGCAAGCTACCGTTCTTTCATAACCGGGGTCTTTATCCGCCTAATTGTAATTTGATGGACTTCTTCACTTCTACTTCGTAGCCTCGATCGAAAGCCAACTACAGACAAGTAACAACTTCTTGATACCATTCGCGCGACCTCCCAGACAGCACCCGCTTACCATAGGCGCGGGGAGAAAGACGAAATAGGATGGGTTTACAGCCCTAGGCAATAGTTAAAAAAGAGCGTGTCCCAAGTGAGTTCTGATCGAAGGTGAGCACCAAGTTCCCATCAGGAGCAGAGGCAGTTCTTTCCAGATCCAGGAAAAACAGACTTTATTTCAAGAGTTCTAGTCGCGCCTCTCCACTCTAACAAAGTAGTCCGAGGTTATGAAATAAAACGTAGGTTTTCTATACAAATGGTGCCCATTCGGCCAATGTTGAGTGTCAGGCGAAGCTACCCTCGGTTCCTGCCCCCGTATCAATGCGACCAGGGAATCGATGGCACGTACCGTTGTCAGTTACCAAGTGATGATCTTAAAGCCCAATCCGCAGCCTAATCACTTCGGCTTGTTCCTTCCTCGGTGGATTTCCAAGAGATTCCACTACCGTGGGCTATGCCTGGTCTTATTTATTGATCATCCTATGATCTCCATTGTTCTGATTTCCCTGCCAGGAAGTGGAGAGCTTGCTAAAAAGCTCCTCGCAACGAGATGGGCTGGGTGTCTGTCTTCGTGCTCATCAACTGGAGAATCTCGTTTCTCTTTTAGTTGATCGACCTCTAATCGAGATCTAGGTTCTGAAAGAAAGGCACTGAAAGTGTGCGCCTGCCTCAAAAACTTTATCCCCGTAGCCACCATTTTACTGGATAAACGTCTTTGCTTCGCAACCTTCTTGATGATGGTGGGCAAATAAAGTCTTCACTTCGTTCAGAACCTGCCCTTCTTTCACCGTTGCTTCGCAACCTTACATCTGCCAACTTCGATTCGAAATCCCGGAAAACAAGCTCCTGTCAAGTGAGCGACATCAGCTTACGAGCCAGATGATAGATGATGCAATCAACCATACAATACAGTAAATGAAAATAAGGGTTTCGGGGTAGAATGTTGAAGGGATACGTACCCAGCCCCCGTAAAAGTGCAGAGCTTTACTAGGAATGAATCGGAATTCGAGACAGTTAGAAGGGTTGGAGGTCCGGGTAAAGGTGGAGGCTCAATTACACGAGAATCCCCGCGAGCCCTGGAACTAGCCCGATATTCTTGTGCAACAGGGGAAGCTTGGATGACAGACCATTTCAAAAAAGCTACGAAAACCAAGGGTGGGTTCTCAGTCCGGTTGGGCAGATGTGGACGAGCTAAGAGGCCACACCTTCCTCCAACGGTCGTGCTCCCATATACAACCAGTTGTGCTTATACAGTGAAATCTTGTTTTTTCTATCAATAAACAAGGTAGCGGGTGGCCAACCCACCCGGGGGACTGCCGAGCCACAAAATCCCGCGGATTCTCTAAAAATATCTCCGTTTTCTTTGTTTAGGGCTCTCCATAAGCTAATAATGAATGCCGAGATCAAACGACATCATGTACCACGGTTAGAGGGACCTCTTCTGCCTACTCTTCTCTATGATATTATAGGTTAAATGAAGTTAGTTTCCGCTGCTGCTTTGCACTTGACTGAAGGCACCGAAGGTGATGTTGCCATGGTATTTATGTGTGGGAAGTGGAATGCGGGCATCCGCTGGTCAAGTTTTGGAGGTTGTCCCGGAAGGCATCTTTCTCTCCCAATTGCCAAGAGGATTCATCTCGCTGCCTTTCCTATCAAGAGTCATAATATAATTCGAAAAGAAGAAGACGGGTCAGAAGATACCGATGCCGATGGTGGTGACATTCCACGAAGCGGAGGCGAAAGTCTTATACGAGACGAGAGGGCTAAAAGCTTTCAATTTTGACCAGCTCAACAAAGCGTTAAATCCATGTTCGTCAACCAAGCAAACGAAGTGAGGTTATGAAATAAACGAAGTGAAGTGGAAGAAGAAGAAGAAGCAGTGAGGCGCCGAACGTAGTGAGGTGGGAAGAAGAGAATTCCGATGGATTCTATTTATATGACATTTGACTCCGTAACCTCTACTGCGCAGCCTCGTGAATACAACCGTTAGGCTGCGAAGCAGATCTTGTGCAATCAATAAAAAAAAAAGAATGAAGGAGCGGAACCTTCCTCTGACTCACTTCGGTGGCAGGAGATTCCGGAATTACTACGCAAGATAAGGGGACTCTGTCAAAGAGGCACACTCATCTCGATGGCTTGACGGAACACGGCCGCACACCCCTTTGTTGTCAACGCGACTGAAACGAAAGAGTGGCGCCTCGGCCACTGCTTTGTATTGAAAGTGGTGCTCCTCGTCATGCTTGCCGTGGGAGGGGATGATTACAAACCATCCCTCTTGCCAGTCCCCGTCTCCCTGACTCGTCCGGGGATCCCTCGTATCATTCCGTCATTTCACAGATGTAGGGTCCGTAAGGGCGACGAAAGGTAGGATGCCCCTGTTTGGCTTTTGTTTTCCAAACAGGGTTTGCCGCTAAGCCAACCCTCCATATCTGGACGCTGGTTCAAGTCAACAGTGGCAAAGATTGCCCACTTCACTTCGCTTCACTTCCACCTCACTTCGTTTACTTCGTAACCTCATGTTTACACAAAATGTTGTTGTTAAGGAATTCCCACTATGGTCTCGAGAGAACAATCCTAACCCAAAGCTTGGAAAACAGTTCATAATCCTGCCTTCGATCTCCGCAAGCGGAGGGTTTCGCACTCAACCAGCGGGAGATTGCTCGACCATACCATTAGGGAGAGGGGATTGAGACGATCTTGAGCGTCAGGCGAAGCCGAGACACATCCATACTAGAAGCCATTCGAACTTCCAGCAAAAGGACTCGGGGGTGACCTAACCGAGTCCATCTTGTTCCCCCGTACCATCCCAATGTGATTAAGATCAATCCGAAGCCCAGACGTTTCGAGCTCTGTCTCGATCAGATGCATCAGAGGCGCCAAAGGCGTGAGGGGAGGCTTGAAAAACTGCCGGAATGGTCCTACGGGTATCTTTTCCCATCGGAGGTAGTGCCCAACGGGAGAAGGGGCCGAAATGGGGTTTCTATTACCAGAAAGCGTCCATTCAGATGATATCTAGTGGCAAGCACAGACCTGATGAGATCCCCCTTTCCATCCTATTCATTCCTTAAACAGGCAAGTCCCTTATGTAAGTAAAGAAAAGGGTTTGGGATCAGCTGCAGGTTACGAAGTCAAAGTAGTCGTGAGGCACCGAAGGTGTCCATGTGGAGAAGCGAAGGCTCCGCAGGAAATTACGAAGTACTGAATTTGCATATAGAAAGACGATGGATCCGTGTCTTATACCAACGTACAGATAAATGCTAGAAGTAGCCACAAGTAGAAGAACAGGAAAGATTGAGACTTACGTGGATAGCTTAATAAAGAAAAGGGGAACGAAGCCCCCGGAGTTGATAGTTCGATCCACCCATAGAAAAGTAAGAAGGTTTCTGGGACTTGGCTCCATGATAAGGAGGCTATCAATAACTTAGCTGTTAGCTTATTATTCATTGAGGAATCTGTTAATGGGAATATTTGTTCACTCCCTGGCGGATTTCCCTCTCTTGGTTCTAGTAAGATAATTGCTCTTGGCAGACCTGTGCTTATGGAGGAAGTAAAAGCGAGTCTGTTTGGATTGGTTTTGTGCGGCAACAAATTTTTTTTGAAAAGTCCAAGATATTTTGCTCTCCTAATATTGGTGCTGGTCTTGCCCATCAGATAAGTAATGTTTGTGGTTCTTCTTTGACTAAGTAACTCCCTTGGGGTGCCCCTCATCCATTCTCGAGTCACCAAGTCCACCTACAAGGAGATTATTGAGAAAAGCCAAAAAAGGCTTGCTGCTTGGAAAGCCGAATCTTTATCTTTGGCTGGGAGAGCTACTCTGATTCAATCAGTGACATCTTCCATTCCTATATATACTATGCAGTCAGTAAAGCTACCTATTAGTGTTTGTAAGCGGTTGGAATAGCGTCAGTTTGACGCAACAGAGCTCGGTTCGGTTCAGTCTTTGGTTAACAATGCCAATGCCTTGACCAGATTGAAGCATGGGTTGCGGCATCCAATGAGGCTAATCCAGCAGAGAAGAGAAGAGCGAATTCGACTCACTTTCTTTCATGAATAAAGGGGTCAAGCGTTATGGGAGCACGCGCTTTAAAGCGATCGAGGGGGCGATAGATATGCAAGCGAACCCGATGCCACGGGGCTGGAGCCTTCGCGTTCATTCTCTGCGTTGTACATAACGTTCTAGCGTAGCGTGCTGCTCGCGTACGTAGCGCGCTCGCTCTTCCTTTGCTGCTTTCGTGTGCGGCGGGCTGTGCTGGCTGAGCAGTTTCTCATTCTGCTCCTGTGGTGTGGACAATTCCACCACTACTGATTGACCCGACTGACTAATCTCCCAGGCACAAAGCTAGCCTGATTGGGACTCACAAGATGGCTCATCAAAGGCCTTAATCTGCTAACAATTTTTTTAGAAATCACTTTGTAAACAGTATTACACAAGCTAATAGGTCTGCATGGACATTGGACTGGGAACTTTGGGAACCAAGGCAATAATTGTGTCATTGAGAGTCTCCGGAAGAGAAACAGCTCAAAACCAGCTTGATAATGTCCTCCTTACAACTATTCCAGCAGTTATGGAAGAAAGTAGCAGGGTACCCATCAGGCCCTGGGGCTTTGAGTGGGCCAATAGAGAATAGAGCATCTTTAATTTCTTCTTCAGACACATTCCTACCTCAGATCAACAGGCTCAATGACAGGAAATAATCTAGGTAAATCCACAACCATGGAATCAGAATTAAGCTCAAGAAAAAGGTAAAGTATTCCACAGCTAAGTTATTGATAGCCTCCTTATCATTAACCCAAATTCCATCACTAGTCTTCAACCTTTCAATCTTGTTTCTTCTTCTCCTTAAAAGAGTGGAAATGTGAAAGAACTTTGTATTTCTGTCCCCACCTTGTAACCAAGGACTTCTGTTTCCAAAACAAGTTCTCCTGATCCAGAAAAATATCATACTCCTTCTGATAATTATGCTCTAGTTGAATTAAGAAAGGAGAATATCTTCTACAAAGAGCCATCCCTTGCATTCTGGCCAAAATCCTCTTCTTTCTATGGACCAAAAACTTCTTTATTCTATTCATACAGCTTCCCAGACAAATTACTCAACTTGGACACAATGTCCAAGTCAGAATCATTCCACTCCTCATCAACAACCTGCTTAAAATTATCATGCTTGGTCCACATAGAAAAAAAACCTAAACGGTTTGAGCCTAGGATCAGGAATTTTGTCAGAAACAAGGCTAATAACTAGAGGGCAATGGTCTTTCTTTCAGAACCTTAGCCAAGTAATCATCATCTCTGGCTGACTCTCTTTCAATTGGTGGTGTTGGCAAAACAGCCTTAGAAGAAACCGCTACAAGGTACGAAAGTTACTTGAGGGACTAAGAGGAGCCAACAGACCACAGGCTATTAGGGGAAGCCCAGAGCCCCCAGATAACCGCCGCTCAGCCAGAATAAAGAGGGACCACAAAGTGGCATACATACACGGCCAATCAAGAACAATTGCATCACCCACCCCGGCTCAGATTCAGGCAATACGAAGCTATCTGGATCTTCCATAGCCTCCTCGAGAATCTATATTTGTGAAAATGAAGCAATCTTTGTGAGGTCGGATAGCCTTAATCCATGTTTGGGCTCGGGCCAAAGACATCTCATGAAGAATTAGGGGTTCGGGCCGTGCCGATTCCCTGATTCGAATCATTCTTTCTTTTGATAGCAAGCGCGGTTGGTTCACTCGCAAATCCATGGTAACCTTGTGTGTGCCTCTTCCCAAGGTTGAGCTACTGCGTGCCTCTTGTTGGAAAAATCTCCATTTCATTAAGCTAAACCGAGCCTACTCGCTAAGCGATGGGCCAGTCTCCCCGGTTGGTACATCTTGCCTAGTTTGATCAACGGGAGGAACGAAGTGAAGAAACAAACCCATTAGATTCTTCCATCTCGCTAACTAAATAAACGGCGTCTCGCACTCTTACCTCGCCTTTGGCGCCTTCTACTTTCATTCACGACCCAAGCTTCGATTTCAATCTGAACTAAATCACCCTATCCAAATCAGGATCGGCGACGGACCAATCATCCATTCATGCGCAGCCTTTACTTCGTAACCTCCGGGGCAACATAGATCCAGGGGCCAGAAACACCGTATTTATTGTCAGAACCCGTGTTCACCGCGCTCTGAGACACCCGAAAAAACTGTATTTTCCGGGGAAAAAAGAGGGCTATAAGTAGGCCGTTTGCTATTGCTATAAGGGCTGCTCGCCTTTATACGGCTTGGCTTCGATATCGCTCCTATGTAGTGGTCGGCCTATAAAGTAGTATTCCTGCCATACTAGAATGCCTATTATCTAGTGCTAGAAGCTTCGCCAGAAGCAAGCAAGACGAGGCCGCTCTGCTTCGTAGACAAGGCTCGTTCCGTACTTTACTTACGAGCTCGTGTAGTACTCGCCCCTATCTCTAAAGGGGCTTATGCACTCCACTCGCTGTTTACTAAACGAACGTTAGAGCGAGCGAGCGAAGCCTTCAATTTAGTGGCTTCCCCCCTTATCCCTCACCCTACTCTTTCATTTACGCTTAAGCTTCCCCGGTTTGGGGGATTAATTGATTGGATACCCGAGAACCATAATCTTTCCTAGGAACAGCTTCTACGACGATAGGCGTAAAGGCATGATTAGTTCCACAAATCTCACTGCACTGACCATAGTAAACTCCCTCTCGCTGTACCGAAATAGAGATCTGATTTAAACGACCAGGTACAGCATCACATTTGACACCTGACGAAGGTACAGCCCAACTATGAGGTACATCAGCAGGTGTTACAATAATACGTATATGAGTTTTGTCCGGTACAACCACTCTATTGTCCACTTCTAATAAACGTGATTGACCCAATTCTAGATCATCTTCTGGAATCGTATAACTGTCAAAAGTGAGTGACTGTTCATCGGAACTGTTATAGTCTGAATACTCGTAAGTCCGATACCATTGATGTCCAATAGCTTTGATAGTAATGGCTGGATCTACTACTACCTCGTCCATTGAGTATAACAGAGCAAATGATGGTATAGCAATGAACATCAGGATGATACTAGGAAATATGGTCCGAAGAATCTCGATAGTAGTTCCATGAACAATCCTTTGCGGGATTGGATTTTTTTTATAGTGGAAATGCCATAAAGCGCGAACCAAGATCCGTGATACGAAAACCAAAATCAGAATGAGGAAGAAAAAGATATCGTGATGTAAGTCCATTATTCCTTGCATCATAGGTGTTGCTGCGTCTTGAAATCCTAATTGCCATGGTTCCGCTGCATCACAAGGAACAATTGTGAGGAATAGCCATTCTAGAACAATCATTTGGGTTGGTTCATTCTTTAACTGCTCCGCCCCCCCCAAAAAAAAGAAGAGAGACTTGTTCTTGCTCTCCCAATTCAGGAAGACGGAAGTCGCCGGTTGGGCTTTTCCAACCAAGAAAAACATGGGACTTTTGGGCATTTTCTTCTCTTACGCTACGCAATTTCTATTTATTATTTTTGAATAGAAATCTAACTTTATATTAGATATTTGGAAGGGATATTTCTATTCGAGATGCTACTTACTTACATATGATGTTTTCTTTCACAAGGCAGCGACTCAAGCGATTTTAATAGCTTTTCCTTTTCTACTTGTAATTTTAATAGCTTTTCCTTTTCGAGTTGTAATTCTATTTCTACTTTTAATTCCTTTTCTAGTTGTAATTTTAATAGCTTTTCTAGTTTTAATAGCTTTTCCTTTTCTAGTTGCTTTTCCTTTTCGAGTTGTAATTCTATTTCTACTTGTAATAGCAAAATCTGTTCCTGGGTCATAAAATTGGGATTTACGTCATTTTGATTCCCTCCAGAAAAGCAAGTTTTTCTTACCTTCCTGTACGAGTAGTGAAGAATTATAGTGAGTTGTGGTTGGTTGTTGACCAACGGAAAGCATGGGAGTCTTTGGGCATAGGAGGTTCTCTCTCTCTCTTACGATATAAATAAGTCCGGGAATGAGCTATCATATGCCTTCTGTTTGAAAGGCTAATTTCCTTTTACTCAATGAAGAAAGCTAAAACTAAAAGAGTAGGACATAGATTGTATTATAAAAGTTTAATGAGAGATGCGAATCATAGCGTATCCAAAGTAGTACTTCTGTTTTGTTTTCAAGGCAATTAAATTCTTACTGTCCGGTAAGGCAAGGAAAGGCTTTTTCCCCTAAGGGCGAACTTAACCGGGCATGGAAGGCAACTCTATCAAGTAAAGCTAGTCGTCAGTCAGGGTTGAGACAGTAAGGTCGTTCAGGCTTGCTTGAGACGGTAAAGTCGGGAAGGCCTCGTTCAAGTTCTATTCTCTATATGAGCTTCGGGTAACCAAATATGAACTGGTACCATGGGTGACGGCGAAAGAGGCACTTGTAACCGATAGCACTGGACTTGCTTACTCGAATTAGTCTTACTAACTATTCTCAAATAGAATGTGCTCTTGGGATAACAATAGGAAAATGAAAGTCTTGCTTGTACTGATCTTATTTCTAGTTAATAGCACCTTTCATGTGAAGACTAAAAAGCAACTAAGATAATAAGAGCTATAGCTAGATGATCATCTTCTATCTCTTGACCGGACTAGTCTCGTCCCATCTGGTTTGGCTGACATAGACAAAGGGTATCCTTCCGGGGTGAACGCGCTTGGTACGGTGAGTTGCTAGCTATGGCCCAATATAAAGCAATATGAATACGTTTTCTTACTGGGAGTCCGAATGAATGGATATTTTCTATTGATTATCCCACTCACTCTCTTTCTTACACTGACTTGTTAGCTATTTTGTTTGCAATTTACACTTTAAACTACTCAGCCAATAGGAAGAATGGAACAAAAAGGGAATCCAACTCGATTACAGGGCACTATAACTCGCGTAAAGGGGGATGAAAATGACTCTACTGAACAAGAAGAGGGCGAAGGATAGGTATTGTCAGTCATCTTTTCAAGTGTAAAAGAGACTTGTTGGCTTTACACCTATAACTTACTTGCCTTATATTACTCTTGCCCGGAGAGTTTATATTGGAAGAAAGCCTATACTTATATTTTTATATTCTACACTACCCAAAAAAATATTATCCATTTTTACGGGAAAGAGCTGAGAGGGAACTGGACGAAACTTACATGCAAGGAGACTTTAATTGGATCGCAAGGGGAAAGATATATAAAAATAGATAACAAAAAAGCTACTTCAACAGGGGAGAGAAAGAGGCTTGTTAAAGCTTGAAAACTGGTCGGATTAGGATAGTAAAGTAGGAGGACCAGTGCTGGCATCAGCCTTTGCCCGACCTGCTCGTTTCGTCCTATGGGCGAGCGTTCTCACTCCTCTTTCTAAAGGTTGGTATAAGATCTTGACTATTGGGATACCAATCATAGATAATACGCACATTTGCCCAAGAACAAGAAGAAAGGGAAATGGAGTAATTCCTCTTAGCCAGAGTGTGATCCTTTTTTGACAAAAGAACTTGTCTTTTAGACGTCAATGGTTTAGGATAGGTTTCCTGCCCCGTGAGGAAAAAACCTCATCAATAGGCAAGGCTATGCTTGGTGTAGCCTACTATACAAGGGCTTGGGGATAGTAGGCTCTGTTCTATCGAGGCAGATTGGATTGTACTGGGAAAGATATCCAACGGACTAGGTTCATGATTGAATATTCTGCTGGCGTCTCTACCTAATGACGAGGTGAACCCTTTGAGGGAGAGGCCTAAATTAGGATAGCCTTCAGGAATGAAAGTAAGTGCCCCTTTTATAAGAGCTGCTTCCGAACCGCTTTCCAAAGCAAAGGTAAACGACTAACTAAGCAAAGCACTAGGTACGGTCAGCCTTAGACAAGACAATCATTCACACCTTACTTTATCTATATTAACTTTTTCTATAGCCAGTCCTATTGAGTAAGGGAAGGGGTCGGTAGGCTCTCTATCTCAATCCGAGGAACTGAACTAGAGCTCAGGAAGAAGCCAGCCCTAAATCCGCTTATGATAACTTCACTTCACGATTGGACGGCTAAGCTAAGCACCAACTTCCGCAAGGACTGCCCTTAAGGATAGGAAGGCATTAGACTCTTCCGATTATGATACCCTTTATTTAATTTTATTAAATTTCGTATAAACATAGTCATATATTTTAACGCATTAACCCGGCAATCTCTGCCACTCTAAGTTATTAAGGAAAAAATCCAATCCTAAATCAATGAATGCCCAACTCGACAAAGAACATCCTGAGCAGTTACGGCAATTCACTCTTGGAGTTATGACAGTGCTTGTTATTTTCTTCCTTTTTCCGAAGCCTGTAAACCAGCTAAGAGACACTTTCATTGGGACCGTACCACTTGTGATTAGGAAATTCCTTCTGGAATCTTTAGTAATAGCCCTCCGGAGAATCTCTTGACTAGTAAATCAAGAAACTCATCACATCAGTGCCTTCTTGTGAGTGCTAGTCAGCTACCATCCTTGATTCTGTTGAGTTCCGGGTCCTTAAAAGAAGAAAGATCTTCTATAACTGATGCTGACTCCTAGAGTGAGAAACATCCAAGAGAGAAGGTGGGAAAGAAAAGTGGGGATGCGGGCTTCTTTCGTTTTCGTTTTTAATAGGTTTAAAAGTACGTTTTTATTAAAGCTTTGATTTGAGTTTGAAAAGCGAGCTGGCGAGGTCAATCCATCAGATCAGGAGGAAAGAGCAGTTGTTATTTCAACTGGGCAAAAAGCTAACGGAAACGCATAATCTCCTGTCCCAAGGTAATCTCTTTTAAAATGCAATAGCAGAAAAAAGCTTATAGCTAGAGTGCCTAAAGTAAAGCTATGAGTTAGAAGTTTAGGAGCTTGGAGTTCTAGTCCTAACCGATAGAGCAGTCTTGTCTACCTTTTTTGGTATGGAATGAAGGTAGGTGTCTATCTAGTCAGAATTTAAAGAACTTTCCTTTGAAATGAAGTCCGGTCAATCACTCTTACTTTCATCCCCGTGTCCTTTCTACCCAACAGAGTAAAAGCTGCGGTAATGGTGACTCTCCTGACCCGAGGTAAGTAGTTCGGCTAAGCCGGAAGAAAGAAATGTTAATATATAGAAGTAAGAGAGGGCGTCATCTCCCTAAAAGAGTATGCTTTTTTAGGACAAAAATCATTGAAGTCGTAGATAACTTTTTGTGGGATTTCTTTGAGGCCTAACGACTGCTAATGTTAGTCTTCCTAGCGAGGATTGCTTACTCAGATCTACGCCTATTATCCCTTCTAGCTTTTTACAGCTGTACAATGAAAATTCTGTATACTCATTGTCGATAGCATCCGAGTCTCATTAATCCGATCGGAAAGGCATAAGTCCCACATCGGATGATGGTCCATCTGCAGCCGCTTCTAGTCCGGTCCGAAAGTGCCACATCTGAGAACAACATATGAATGTGCAGCAGGAATGAAGGAAAGTGATAAGACCGGATTCTGTCCATTTGCAGTTCCTTCTCTGTTCGTATCGTAACTATTGATCATGTCTGCTCTCTATAGCTAATCAAATTTTCCTTCCCCTTTCTTTCTTACTTTATTTTTCTCTCCCACATCTTGTAATTCTGCTTTGCTGATCAATATAAAAAAAGTAGAACTTTACTTCCTCTGCTAACAGGAAGATAGGGACTTAGACCATGACTTGTCCTGATATTACATTCTGGTGACCAAGCATAGCCTAGCTTCCCTAGACCATTTCGGTCTACTCTCTTCTCTGGCAACAGAAGGAATTCTTTTAGGACTCTCGTACTTCCGGCGTAGCGTGCCTTAACTTAAAACGCATTCTCGAAGGCTTATAAAAAGACTGTTTAACAAGAATGGGTGATCCCTAGCTTTCCGCTCAAGGATGCTGGTCCGCTAGCAAAAAATTTCGGGAGAAAAGGCTTTTTCGGCAACAGCCAATTCCATTTCAACATTAACCTCTTTTTCTTAACTTCGTTCTTCGTTCTGAGGATTTTTGCCTTTGCTTCATTTTCCTTCACCTCAGAGCATTCAAGCATTCGTTCCGAGTCGACAATAGGGGGAAGAGGTCTATTCTATTGATTCTCCATCCTGTGTAATGAGAACTCCCCTTCCTCTCCTTAAAGGTAAAGGAAGTTCACGACTGGGAGTTTATGGTAGGTGCGAATCCCGGAAACTTTCATTGAAAGAAGTCAAATCAATTGAATTATTAGTTCATTCAATTTTAGTTGTGACTTAACTTTCAGTAGAATCAGTGGCGAGAGTGGAAGAAATTTAAGCTTTTCTTCAATCGGGAATAGAAGGACGAAGCAGGAACAGACTTGTCCTTTGGTCGAGCTTGCTTCACTTCCTGAGCCCTCACCACTTCCTGCGACAGCTAACAAGGGGCATTTTGGACAACTCGTTCATTTAGCACAACTTCATTCCGCTCGGGCCTCTCTTTGGAGAGTCCCTTCTTTCCAATCTATAAATATAGTGCTGGCTCGCTATTCATATTATTTCTGCTTGACCGGTACCAAGAACTCCATTTTCAATGAATTCTGGGTCTGGGCGCTTAGCAGCCCCTACTTTCACATTTCTTCCTATGAAACTACTTGGTCTACTTCCATTTAGACTGAGATGGCTTCTCTTTCGACGGATTGATCCGGACTTCCCCACTTCAACACTCGCAGGAAAGAAAGAAAAGACCTGAATCCTACTGAAGCTGCTAACAGAGACTGAGCAGATATTGACCTATGAGATTTGTACACTTCGGCTTGGCACCTTCCTTTGGTTCGTGCTCGCACGGGCCGTTTCTCTGCCAATCTCGAATTCGAATCTTTGCTTACCCGTGGGCCTTCCAGGATCACTTTTGGAGCTCGCAACGTTGAGTTTTATTCCCAGTTGATCCTTACTAATCCATATGAAGTTAGGTTAGCTACTTCCCTCAGTGGGGATAAGGAATTTCAGAATATAAAACCCGAATTAAATGGGATTTTTCCTATCTAAAATAGGGCTTTGAACCAGCCTTAGAGACCTTTTTTCTTTAAAGAAAGTCCCGTTTTAATGATTTACAGAAATTTGAGTTTTGTTCAATTCTTCAAATAAAATACTTCCTGCCAGGCTTTCTGTGCTAATCCGCATTGCTTTCAATTTAGGATAAATTTATAATGGAACGAGCCTTAGTTCGGTTCTGGTGCTCAATCTAGTAATAGTACGGGCAGGGCAGGTAAGGGCCAATTAAGAAAGACTTTGTAGGGAAACCCGAGTTCAACTAGAGTAGCGAACCTGGAAAGCTTAGTAGTTAGCCAGGAAAGCTGGAGTAGAACGCAAACTGGATAAGCGAATAAAGTAATTTTTTCACGAATTCTAGGCGGTTGTAGAGGGATTAAGCATTCCTTTGAACGCAATGAGAAGATCTAGGGTAGAAAGTAGCTCCCTAGTAGCTCAAAGAAAGTCTCGTCCCGACCTGGGGTTGGCTTGAGAAGGAGAGTCTCGCCGGTTGTTAACAAAGCGGCATGCAAGGAAGCAAAGATGAACCGGCTTGGGGGGAATAAATAATATGAATTGGAGGGTGGGTCCTTAACACCAAACTACCTTCTCTTCTAATCCTGCTACGAAATATAGATTTTCAGGCGGTAAGGTTTTGAGCCAATCAAGTAAGCGAGTACCTGTATCCGTCCCTGCTGTCGCAGGTGATGAAGTATTGGGAGTAAGAAAGGGTTAGTGAATTTAATTTCCTTCAAACCTGTCAGTGTGAAATCAAGCTTCAGAGTCAAACGGTGAAACGAAATCTCTTTCATACAAATCTTATCTTATGCTTGCCCGAGGGGATAGTAACTTCTTAGAAAAGCAAGGACGGGACTAGTTTTCAAGCGGAATTCGAAGATTAGTCTTTCTCGCCTTTCTGCTACCTCAGAAGAGGAAATTCCATGTTCAAAATCAAGATGAAGCAGTCCAAACCTCCCGTGTATACTTTTTTTCGCTTCTAGCTCCTTCCTTCCGGCGGTCATCACCTCCGGATTGGACACAAACAAGCGCACCTGCTATATATATAAATTCTCCCTAAATGATCATAGGCCGGTCAGTTCAAAGCTCTAAGAGAGATAAAAACCTCCATATCTTACCACCTATTTACTCTTTTAGTTGGTAGCCAAAGAGTTATTATAAATAAGAAAGGGAGAAGGATCCACAACGAAGGAAGGGATACTACTAATGCTTGCTTCAATCGGCTTCTTTATCTTGTGGTCGACTGCAATTGAAAGATTCGTTCCTGTTCTAGTCTAGGATTGGGCGTGGGAGAGGTGAATTCGACGAAAGAGACTTTCCGGGCGATCATCTTCTGAGCTCTGATCTACGAACACCCTCACACTGCTATCGATCCGGCGGACAGATGCCAGTTCTGCTGATCCAAGCCTCTTCTTCCGGACCAGAACAACACAGAATGCATCTTTATCTGGGAAGGCATGATTGGGAGCTAGCTCGAAATCCGAAAAATAGAATATCTCCTGGCCTCAGTTAGAAGGTTATCTGCCCCGCCTTGAGTTTCGGCCTTGCGCATTCAAGCGTTGAATAAGGCCTAAGAAGGGCTTTCCCGAGGCTGGGCGTAGATGTGTATCTATTCGGGGTCGAAATCCTCATTATTGATCATCTTGGGAAGGATCGAGTGGAATTTACGGAACCATGGACCATTACCATCGCTCCTGGGGGTCTTGTTACCATCACCGATCCGTTCGGACGGGCATGGCGCACGAAGCCCTCAGAGAAACCATTCCCTTATCCGTCGCGAAATCAATCTGTTGTGTTATCATCCCCGGTGGAATCTCCAATCGTAGGAACCGAGCTCATTCACTGAAAGCGGATGAATTCGCGGGACCAACTAGACAAAGAGGAGGGAGGAGCGTTCTCCCCAACCGAGAGAGGGAGGGAATGGGCGGGAACATCCGAAATGAGTATTAGGTTGGACCAACGCTACACCGGCCAATGAAATTGAATGAATTGAATAAAGGCTCGACCAGCCCTTGCGTAGAGATGCAATTAGGGAGATGCGTCGTGGGTAGACCCTTTGGTATCGAAAAACCTCCTGAGCAATAAGAATATTCTCACTTATATGCCTACCTGGCGGGGGCTGATTAACTTCTTCATCAAAGGCCTCAAACGATTCACCACTGGCTTGGTAATAACCTTGTTAAAGGGTGCAACTAATGGGTCTAAACTGCATCATAGTAAGAGGATTCTTTGGGCACCAAGGTAATTAAGGTACAACCAAGGCCAGTTCTTCAAGTTTTGGAGTTCCATTGCATTAATGAATACGGCTGGAAAGACCTACACCTACTACCCTTTATCAAACCTTCCCGTTTCCCTTTTATGCCGATGTCGTAAACCGATGCCTCGGATTGCCCTATCTAGTAAGGGCTTTCCTCCCGCTACAGAAAATAGATCTCTGCCCGACCGCCAGAAATGATTTTATCTCCGTATGCCCGGAAGAATTTCATATGAACATTGCTTCTACTTCGCGAACTTTAGCCAATGGAGACGGATTCACTCAGTTGCTGATCGGAATCGAATGAATATACACGACGCCTCGCTCTCCCGGACGTCCGATTGGTCGGGGGAGGGAAGTTAGCCTTAGCCTCGTCCGGCCCTGCTTCTACTTACGATCAAAAGCCTTGCCACGAGTGAGAAGCCAGTGGCGAATCTAGGTACAGATGGAAATCTATATGAGCTGACAGCACTCAAAATTGTATTTCCTGCAGCTTCTCCAGATCGATAGCCGGCATCGGAGGAAGGGGTGGGAGAGGTAGCGGTTTGATGCATCGAACTAGTGGGCTCGGCATCTGATAAAGCACCGGCAGCGGTATAGGTAGGGAGCTATTGCAGGGTCAACACCGCCTCATAGTTCATTACCTTTCCAATAAGTCTTGGGCTAAAGCCTTGCGGATCCCCTCCGAAGCAAGCGTGCTGCTCGTGGTCTATTCACCCCTTCCCTCGGAGTCGCTAGCCCCCCCCCCTAACTCCTGACATTTCGTAGTTAGCTGTCCCATTGGCGAAGCGATCGACCCCTTCATAGGATATTCGTGCTACTCCGAACACTTCCCAAGCAGAGTGAAGAGTTATGCATAAGATGATTTCGAAATTTGCACTGATGACACGCGCGTGGGAACAACGAGTTAGAGGAATATCCTGTGCTGGCCATGGCAGCAACGTGAATAGGAGGAATTGAAGAAACCAATAGAGAGGCACCTGCGCAATAGGGATAATCATGATATCTGGTGGAACGGAAGGCCACGATAGCCATCATACATGCTAGAAGGCGGTCGGATACCCATTAAGACACTTCTCGGAAACCGAGGAAATATCCAATTCCGATCCTGGGTAGGATTCACCATCCGCTAGACATACCACATAAGCCAACAGTAGTATGAATGGGACAGGAACCCCTCGACCTCTTTGAGGAAAGGGCCTGACACACGGGGGCACTGGCGGATCCCGCCGACAGGAGTATTGCAAAGGAAGGTATCTTTCGCCTACGAGCTAGGTCTAATTTGTACGAAGAAAGGAGTCAACAATTCGTACAAGGGGTTGATCCGTATCATCTTGACTTGGTTCTGCTTACTCTCTTTTTGAGTCTCGAGATTCGAATTGATGAAGAGAACGTCCAACCTTAGCCTTCAGAACAGCCTTAGCTGCCAAAGCTTTCTCTGAAGCGACACGAATAGGCTCATCAAGAAGAAACGGCGCCGCAGCTGTTCCAAAACTCCTGAGAGGCTGTGAAAATTCCGCATTGTTTCTTGAGAGATGGTTCACTATCAACCGACTAGTCAACTTCCTTCTATTCCCCACCAATGTCGGACTAGGGCCCATCGAAGAAGATCCTGGTATTCTCTTAGAAAAGAAGTTCTGAAAGAACGCTCCATTTGGTCAAAACGACAGACATTTATTTCCATTGATTCTCTCAGCCCAAGGCTTCAACAAGTAGCTTCGCTTCCTCCCCATCTCTGAATAGGGCGGAAGGGATCTCTTCTTGCCGGCCGGGCCCCTTTCTCACAACTTCCAGCGCAAGGCAATTTAATTGTTCCATTACATACTCCTTTAGGTAATCTGAAACATTCACATATGCAGTCAACGCAAGAGCAGCAGCCTTCAATAAAACCTCTTTGCCTGCCGTAGCCTCAGCAATAATCAGGGAATCTAAAGTGACCGGAGCGGCTTTTCTGCTGGATTTCTTTACTTAGAAATAGATAATTCGTATTCTAAAATACATTCTCTCACCAACATCTATGCTATGCCCAAAGCGCCAAAAAGGGCTGATTCTCGCCATCTAGGAATCCAGGATTCCCGGTCTGGGATCGATCCCTTCTTTATAGTCTAGTAGCCCTTCTGAAACAAGATTCAATAGCTTCTCCTTCTGTTGACTTCACTCCTTTTGAGCTAACAGCAGCAGATGACATAGCAATAGCAGCTCCCATTTCTATTCTATATACGCGAATATCTGTTTGTGATGAAACCGACTCTCACTTCTCACCCGAGGGTTGCCCCAGACAGACTCTTTTCTTCCTCGGCGAATGCCTCTTTCTATCGACGAAACTAAGGATGTAACGCCGGGAGCTGGATCATACGTGTAGCGTCCGGTAAGGCATTCTTTTCATAGCAAGAAAAAAATGTTACTACGGCTTTCCCCCATTGGACCAGTTTTCGTATAAAAAGTCAAGAAATTCCTGACTAGCGAGAATAAAGATCTTAAGAAAGAAGAATAGTCTCCGCGCTCGCCTCACTTACGACGAGCGAGTTCTTTGTGACCAGGCATATCACCTAGGATAATAGCTACAACACAAGAGCAAGAAGCTAGGAAGTTTACTCGCGTGACTTAAAAGGAAAGGTAGTCTACTCGTTCAACCGAAAGAAGCTAAGCTGGCAGCTGCATTCACTCTCCTTCCCCACCGAGCTCCTTACCCGCAGAAAGAAGGAGCAAGCAAAGCAACAAACAAGAAGAAGCGGCAAGCGCCGAGCAAGAAACAACAGGAAGGAAGAAAGAAGAGGCATTGAGCTAACAGCATTTTCGGCTGCCCGCCTCTCTCTTGAGGAATGCGGGAGAAGACCTCTAATCCTCTCCAATTTGAGCTACCGCCGGAAGTGATCACCTGATTTGAGCCTTCATCGGAAGACCCCAATACCTGTAGAAAAAGGGAAGTCGAAGTGACCCAAACCCCGGGCCCTATCGGACATAGGCTTTGATTCAAAGGCAAGGAATCCATACAGAAAGATATCGCAGGGGTCTTTGCTGCCGAATCCCTTCATAAGAAAGATCAAACTTAAGATTCTTAGGGCAATGCGCAGCCTCTGAGTCCGTTACACTTACGAGGAATGAACAAGCAGAAGCTGCTAACAGCGATTGGTTGGCGGCTTCGTCCGTCTCTCTTGGGGATGCGGCAGTTTACTTACTTACTCGCTTTTTTATAGATGATAGAGCAAGGAATTCCAAACCTGCTTAACTAAAAGGAAAAGCCATTCAATCAAATAGAGGAAAAAGACAATCATAAAAGCTAGCCGCTGGCGGTTGAGTATGAAGACGCTTCGAATGAGCCCCAACTCTCGCATTCCGACTTCTTGAGATATAAATTCCCGAGCTATTGTTTTTCTTCCTTCTTTGGAGCGAGCTCCTGCATACTTTGGGCTACTGAGGAAATTCAACCCTTTTTTCTTTATTTGAGTCTTTTCGCACATTGTCGGCTAATCAACAAATGTGTGCGAAGGGCAAAAGACTTTGTGATTCACGCCAACAATACTCATTTTGTGGCATCAACCCTGTGAAATGGTGGGCCAAGCCTAGCCCTCCTGTTTGGCATTGGTTGGTCAAGATGCACCCGAGGCTTAGATTAAGACAAAGAAGCCGCCGAACGCTGCCTCTGAGGAGATGTATGAATACTCATTCTCTTACCAATGTCTCTACTTCTCAAATAAATTGGAGAGGCCTCGAACGCCAAATCAAGTCTTTGCGATTCACGGCGCTTCGCCAATAGTAATCCACTTTTCGCGATTTTCGACAACAATGAAAGACTCTTTATAATAAGCTGACATTTTGCTTCTCCCGTCCCTATTCCAATGCTTTATGAAAAAGAGATGTTAGGTAGTTTACTTGCTCGACCATAGGGAGTTTACTTTCTTATTATTATGTTAGAGTGTTAGAATGTCTTCCCCAATGTACAATCCGGGCATCCAATAACACTAAGTACCTCGAGTAAAAAAAGACTTTCGCTAGGACCAGAAGTAGCTAAACCATAGGATTAAGTCACTGAAGCCGAGCTTTCTTTTTCATGAGTGGTTTAAGTTTAATGTAAGTATGTTGTTATAGCCGTTTCAAAGCTATACTAATAATAGCCAGCCAACAGGGGCATCTTCCGTGGGGTTGCCGGAATGTTGGAAACTCTTTTTCAATTATATGTTCTGCAGAGTGAGTAAAGCCCTCAAGCGGTAATCGAAATTAGCTGTTTTTATTGAAACAACGCGAGCATATCCGGGTACATTGGGGAGGCCGAGTAACCATGAGTGCAGATAGACCCGGGGTCCGCCATAAATAGAAGGCCTCTTCGTGCTCTAGCTCACCTGGGAATCCCTACCAGTAAATTAAGTCACACTAAGATGACCATCCAAGGATACAATGCGGACTCCAAAAGAGCGATTGGTAAGATTCGCCTTAAGTGTCAGTTGGCAGACTTGAAGTCTGAAATCACGTGTTATGTGATTGATAACGACACGTCCTACAATCTACTGCTGGGAAGGCCTTGGATTCAGGGGAACTTTGTTGTTCCGTCCACCCTCCATCAATGCTTCAAATATGTCGACGAGGACAAAAAGTACAAACAGTCTTCGCAGATCGGAAGCCTGGGTCGAAGCTTACTGTGCGGATTCCAAGCTTTATGACCCGGCCTCGGGTGACGACTCTAGTTCAGAAGAAGAGGTGATCTCGGCACCAGGTCGCGATAAAGGGCCCGAGAAGCCCAAGGCCGAAGAAAAGCCCCTTGGGCTAGAAATTGATTAAACAACTCCACAGCCTTCGACCACTCACCGCAAGGGCAAGAGAGGCAAAGGTACTAGGGCTCATGCCCGAAACAAAGTTTATCTTACCAAAGGGGCGCCATTACGACGATGTTGAATGTCAGGCACAGCTCCAAATACAGCTATTACCCTCGCATCAATCCCAGGAGCGAAGTGGCTTGAATCGATAGAGAAGAGGGCTCGAAGGTTTTGTTATGAGTTTTGTTGCTTTTGGTTTTCATTTTCTAAGCTTGAAGGTTTTGAACTCCCTTTCTGTTCACCATATTCATCTAGGCAATCTGATTCCGCGATCAAGGTTCAGAAGGACCATCCGATGCAACTAACTTGAAGGCTATTGAACCTAAATAAAAGAGTGGGTAGGGACAGCCAATGAAGCAACAGACACCCAGCGGAACCTTTCTTCACTTCTTCGCTGCGCTCAGAACCTCACCCTCGCGATGAACCCCTATTGACGAAGCTCGATTACCCTATTGATAAAGTGCATTTTTAGCTATGCAACTGGTAAAAATAC